GGTAGGTGGCCGATAAAGGTGATAGATTGTAAATCTATTTATGAGATTGTTCTTTCTGCCCAGGCTATGTAGTTTATTTAAGACGTCAGGCTGCAATCCTGAAGATGTGGTTTATACCTTAGCTTATAAGGTTTAAGAGGTTGATACTCCTTTTGGAAACTTTGAAGGCTACTAGTTTAGTTAACTTAAAACCTTAAAATTGGATAAGAAGGGTTAGTGGATATAGGATTGGGGTTAGATTAATTAGTCTGAATAGAGCTATTCTTTGAATTTGAAGTGGGTTGGATGTAAGTATTTTGGGTGATTTAAGGGTTAGAGCTGTGATTCTGATTCGAGTGTAGAAAAAGAGGGTAATGAGTGCTCTTATTGTAAGGGTTCTTACCCAAAAAATGGCTGCTTGGTTAGTTAGTTCCTTGATTACGCTTAGTTTGGGTAAGAATCCAAGAAATGGCGGGAGTCCTCCTAAGGAGAGTAGTCTTAAAAATACTATAATTTTACTGATTTGGGAGTACGAGAGTGATATTAGTTGCTTGATGTGGTAAAGTTGGTTTTGGTCTATAGTAATGGCTAAAGAGGCTGAGATAATTCTATAAATGAGTAGGTAATTTGTTCAGATAGAAGAGTTGAGAGAGATAGCTGCTAATAGTCAACCTATATGTCTGATTGAGGAGTAAGCTATGATCTTTCGTAGGAGTGTCTGGTTGAGTCCCCCTACTCCTCCAATAATGGCTGATATTATTGAAGCTGTTCTAAGGATAAGAAGGGTTCTTGGAGAGAGAGTGTATGTGGTTAGAGCTATTGGGGCAATTTTTTGGATTGTTATGAGAATAATACAGCGAGATCATGAGATTCCTTGTATGGTTGGGGGGAGTCAAAAGTGGAGAGGGGCGGCGCCTATTTTAAGTAGGAGGGCACATATAATAATGATTTTAGAGGCGTTGGTTGAAATTAAGAGGGTAGAAGCTGCTGTTAAGAGAATTGCAGACCCTATGGCTTGAACTAGAAAATATTTAAGAGCTGCCTCTGAAGAAAAGGTGTTTTGTTTTGAAAAGATTAGGGGGATAAATGATAGTAGGTTTAATTCTAATCCAATTCAGCTTGTAAACCAGGAGGGGGATGAGATGGCGATAGTAGCTCCTGTTAAAAGGGTGGAGAAGAATAATAATGTGGAAGGATTGATGAGTAGGATTGAAAAGAGAAAGAGGTTTCATGGACGGGGTATGAGCCCGTAAGCTTGTATTTTAGCTTATCTTTTCCTCTTATGTTTTATATTTTAGTGTAAAGGCACGCAAAGTTTTGATCTTTGAGGGGATGGTGTGATTCCATTAGATGTAATTTGTTCATATAAAGGGGGTGAGTGGGATTATAATAGCAGAAAGGTAAGCTTTCATTATTCGTCCTATCAAGACGACCTTTTTTTCAAGCATGCTATTTATATGATATTAAATATTTGTTAACATTAATTTTCATATAAAAAAAATTAGTATAAATTTTAGAAAATTTTACTACTTAAAATTAGAAAACAAATTTTTTATTTGTTAACTTGGTGTTGCCCTGGATATAGGAAAAAAATTGGGGTTTGGTCTAAAAAATTAACATATACTTAAAATAAATATGTTGAGGCGGTAACAGACTTGGGGCAAAAAAAAAGATGATTTTTTATATAGTATATAATTCATAGATTAATTTTATTTAGATATTTAATTATAACAACCTATCAAAGTACATTTAAATAAACATTAAAAACCTGATTTGGATATATATTTCGTTTCTTTTATATAAACTCTGTCCTTAACTTCTTATTCTAAAGAATAGTGAAGGACAGAGCTCGTATAAAAGAAACGAAATCATTTATGATCCGAGATATAAAATTAAATAATTGGAATATTATTAATTTAAATTAGTTATATAAATTTCTTTAATTGTATATAAAAACCTATTTAAATTAGATACTATATATTTAATTATAATAACCTATTTTAGTTTTTTAAATTATAAATTTATTTGTTTTAATAATAAACATTTAGCTAGATAGACGTTATAAAAACTTATTTATAATATATATATAAACATACACATAAGTGTTACTTATGTGTTTGTTTATATATATAATATATTGCGCGTTGGTCAAATTTAATAATTAATATTTATTTAAATAAATATTACAATTATATTCAATAGTATAAATAAATTTATAAAGTAAATTATATTTACTAATATAATTACACTTTATATTATAAGTTTATAATTAAGTACCTTTATAATTTAGATTGTAAGTTGAGTGGGAGATTTTTCTGAGGAGGGATGAGCTTCTTTTATCTTTGTAAAATTTTTTGTTGTAATTTTTATCCATAAAAATTACAAAATATTTCTATTTTTTATAATAGTTATATTTTTGTTTATATATTTTGTTTTTTGGTATAATTTGGGTTTAAAGTTTGATCTTTGCTTATTCCTCTGTTTAAAAAATAATTTACATGTAAGTGAGTGCGGGATAATTTTATGTTAATAGATTTATTTAGTTAGTTTTCAGTATCTGTATTTGGATTATGAAGTAGTTCTTTGAATCAGTAATTTTAGTGATTTCAGGTTAAATTTGTGCCAGCAGCCGCGGTTAGACTGTGAGGAAGGATAGAGGGTTTAAAGTTATTAGTTACAGGGTAGGAATCTGCGAGTTTTTTCTTTTAGTGAGTTGAGAGGTGAAATTTATAGTTCAATGGGAATGTTTAGATTTGTAGATTTTCTTGGAAGCTTTTAAAGTTTAGATTTAGACCAGGATTAGATACCCTGTTATACTAGACTTGAACTATTTTTACTTGATTAGTATTAGTTATGTTCTTGAAATTTAAAGGATTTGGCGGTATCCGAGTCTAGTTAGAGGAACCTGCCATTTAAACGATATTCCACGAATTATCTTACTTTATCTTGTTTGTTAGTATGTATACCGCCATTATCAGGTGGTGTATTAATATAACCATTAAAATTAATTATATTAAGTATATTAGGTCAAGGTGCAGCTAATGGTAAAGCTATGGGTGGGTTACAATGTATTTATATTTACAGACGGATGGTTTTTTGAAATGAAAACTTTAAGGTGGATTTAATTGTATTTTTATTTTAATATGATAAATTGATAGTAGCTCTAGGATATGTACACATCGCCCGTCGCTCTCATTATTTAAAGTGAGATAAGTCGTAACATAGTAGTTGTATTGGAAAATGCATCTAGTAGTTTAAGTTGTAGCTAAAAATTAAAGCACTCCATTTACGCTGGAGGGATTGCCTTGGGGTACTACTTAAAACTAAGTATTATATGTTTTATAGAGTTTGGGGTTAAGTTTAATAAAAAATTAATAAATTTTGTTTTTTAGTATTATAAAGAATTATAAAAAGTTATTATAGTTGATAAGTACGGTGACGGAATTATTAGAGATTTAGTTAAAGTAGATTTAAGTTTTCGTACCTTTTGTATCAGGGGTAAATTATATGATTATGTTATTAGTAGCTTCCCGAAACAAAGAGAGCTAGGTTTCATTACTTTTCTCCGTTGTAAAGTGGTCTGGAAAGAATTTTTAGTGGTGATATGTTAGTCGGTCTTTGTATATCTGGTTTTTTGTTAAATAAATTTAATTTAGTATAAAGTTAAAATTAAACTTTATAGTAAGGGTGGGAGGAATGAGCTTCTCATCTCGGTTTTTGTAGAGCGGTTGTTGTAATGTTTCGTTTGAAATGGGCTTAAAGTCAGCTATTTTGGTATAACGTTAGAGTAATATTGAAGTGTTATATATTATTTTTAAATTGCTTGCTGTAATTAGCAAAAAATTTTGTTTATTTTTAAAATGAAAGATAAAATGTTTATATAAGTATAATTGAAGTTTTATCAGCAGTTGAAGTGGAATTTGTTGTTTAAAGTTATTTAGGCGTTTAGAAGGAACTCGGCAAATTTTATCTCCGCCTGTTTATCAAAAACATGTCTGTGTGAAATTGTTATAAAGTCTAGCCTGCCCACTGAGAAGTTTAAAGGGCCGCGGTAATTTGACCGTGCGAAGGTAGCATAGTCAGTAGTCTTTTAATTGAAGGCTTGAATGAAAGGTTGGACGAGAGATAGGCTGTCTCCTTTACGAATAGTTGAATTTAACTTTTGAGTGAAAAGGCTCAAATTTTTTGATGGGACGATAAGACCCTATAAAACTTGATATAAATTTGACTTAATTTGCGATTGTTTGTGAAAAGTAGTTTTGCTGTGTTTATATTTCGTTGGGGAGATGTAGATATAATATGTAACTGTCTGTTTAATGTAATAATTATAATTAGTTTGTGATCCTTCATTTGTGGATTAGAAGAATAAGTTACTTTAGGGATAACAGCGTGATTTTCTTTGAGAGTTCTTATCGACAAGAGTAGTTGCGACCTCGATGTTGAATTAAAGTTTCGGCTAGGTGCAGCCGTTTAGCTGGTAGGTCTGTTCGACCTTTAAAACTTTACATGATTTGAGTTCAAACCGGTGTGAGCCAGGTTGGTTTCTATCTTTTATAAGTTTAAAAATGGTTTTAGTACGAAAGGATTGAGCTTTTGAGATAATCTTTGTTTATGATTAAGTTTAATGGACTATCTTGGCAGATTAGTGCGTCGGATTTAGGATCCGTTAATATAGTGTTTACTATAGGTAGTAGAAGGCTGGGGTCTTCTATGATAGTTTTGATTAAATTGGTGAGTTATTTTATTTTAGTTATTTTGGTTTTGGTCTCTGTTGCTTTTTTTACTTTATTGGAGCGTAAGGTTTTGGGTTATATTCAGATTCGTAAGGGCCCTAATAAGGTAGGTTATGTGGGTCTTTTGCAGCCCTTTGCTGATGCTGTAAAGTTGTTTACTAAGGAGCAGACTTTTCCTACTATGAGTAATTTTATTCCTTATTATTTGTCTCCTGTTTTTAGTTTATTTATTTCTTTAGTTTGCTGGTGCTTAATACCTTATGAGTTGGGTTTATTTTCTTTTGAATTTGGTGTTTTGTTCTTTCTTTGTTGCACTAGGGCTGGGGTGTATTCTACTATGGGAGCTGGTTGGGCCTCTAATTCAAAGTATTCTCTTTTGGGTTGCCTTCGTGCTGTAGCTCAGACTATTTCTTATGAGGTAAGGCTTGCTTTAATTTTACTTAGGATGTTGTTTTTGGTAGGGGGTTTTGATTTGGGTTTATTTGAGAGTTATCAGCGTTATTGTTGATTTTCAGTTTTGGGGTTTCCTTTAGCTTTATTGTGGTTTGCTTCTTGTTTGGCAGAGAGGAATCGGACGCCTTTTGATTTTGCAGAGGGGGAGTCAGAATTAGTGTCGGGTTTTAATACTGAGTATAGGGGTGGTGGATTTGCTCTTATTTTTATAGCTGAATATGCTAGAATTTTGTTTTTAAGTGCGTTGTTTTCAATTGTTTTCTTAGGGAGATCTTTAGTTTCTGTTTTTTTTTATGTAAAAATTATGTTAGCGGGGTTTTGTTTTGTTTGAGTTCGGGGGACGTTGCCGCGGTTCCGTTATGATAAGTTGATGTATTTGGCTTGGAAAAGGTTTCTTCCTGTTGCTTTAAATTATTGTCTTTTTTTTATGGGGTTAAAGGTTTTTCTGGAGGTTTTCCTAGTTTAGTGTTGTAAAGAAATTAGGATAGACTATTAAGTGATTCGAACACTTTTTAGATGCTTTCAAAACATCTGTCTTCCTAAAGATAAATAGCCAGTCTATGAGTTTATCTCATACCATTATTACTAACGGGTTGATAATGAAAAAAGAGAAGTAAAGTATTGTTAAAATTTGTCCTGTAAGGATGAAGGGGTCTTCAACGGGTCGAGCTCCAATTCAGGTAAGTAAAATTACGATTCTAATTATAGTTCAGAATAAAATTTGGTTGATTGGGTAGAAGGCAAGTCTTCGGAATTTATTTTTATGAGTAAATGGTAAAATAAATAAGATAGCTACTGATATGACTAAGGCAATAACTCCTCCTAATTTATTAGGAATTGATCGCAGGATTGCGTAGGCAAATAAGAAATATCACTCTGGTTGGATATGGGCGGGAGTTACTAGGGGATTTGCTGGAATAAAGTTGTCTGGGTCTCCTAGTAGGTAGGGGTCTAGAAGTGTTAGAGTGATTAGGGCTGCTAGTGTGATTACGAATCCTACAATATCTTTAAATGAAAAGTATGGGTGGAAGGGGATTTTTTCCAACTGTCTAGAGATTCCTAGGGGGTTGTTAGATCCTGTTTGATGGAGGAATAAGATGTGAACTATTGAAGCTGCTGCAATAATAAACGGAAAAAGGAAGTGGAATGTGAAAAATCGGGTTAAGGTTGCATTTCTTACGGCAAATCCTCCTCAAATTCATTGAACTAGGTCTGTTCCTACGAATGGAATGGCTGATATTAGGTTGGTAATGACAGTTGCTCCTCAAAATGATATCTGACCCCAGGGTAGAACGTATCCTAGAAAGGCGGTTGCTATTGTTAGGAATAAGATAATAACACCTACTGATCATGTGTGTAGATAGAGAAATGAGCCATAGTAAATTCCTCGACCAATGTGTCTATAAAGGCAAATAAAGAAAAATGAGGCTCCGTTGGCATGGATAGTTCGTAGGAGTCAGCCGTAGTTTACGTCTCGGCAGATGTGTGCTACTCTTGAGAAGGCTAGGTCTACGTCTGCTGTGTAGTGTATCGCTAGGAATAGCCCTGTTGCAATTTGTGTTATCAGGCACATTCCTAAGAGAGATCCGAAATTTCATAAGATTGAAATGTTAGTGGGGGTGGGTAGGTCTACAAGAGCTCCGTTGGCAATTTTGAATAGGGGGTGTGATTTTCGTAGGGGTGCTGTCATTAGGAGGTTCGGAGCGGCCCTGAGAATGTTGAAGTTAGTTTGACTACTACAATAAGGGTTAGGAGGAGATAAAGAATAATTATTCCTGTAAGTCTGGCTGTAGGAGGGTTGTATATGTTGTTTAGTAATATTTGGGTTGATTGGATATCTTGAAGTTCTCTTAAAAAGGATAGTTCTGTTGAGTCTTTAGTTGGTATCCTTAGTTGGTCTCTCAGGAGAAGGATTGGGGTTAGAGCTATTGGGGCAAAGAAAGTTGCTATTATTTTGATTGAAAGCTTGAATGTTTCGTTGGAGGCAAGAGAAGATACATAGATAAATAAGACTAGGGTGGCTCCTAGAAAGATTAGGAATAAAATGTAAGAGAATCATATAAATTTTGATAAAAGGCCTGCTGTTAAACAGATTATAATAGTTTGGAAAATAAGTGCTAGTCCTATGGCCAGGGGGTGGGATATTTGTGTAAAGCAAACTGAAGTTGATATTAAAATTAGAGAAGATAAGAGTAGTACGTTGATACAGAAAGTAGTTTATTTAAAATATTAGTTTTGGGGGCTGAAGATGGGATTAACTTCTTCTTTCTGAGCTTCAAGAATAATAATTCATTTATGGTTTACAAGACCATTGTTTTATTTAAACTATTGAAACTAATGATAATTTCTAACCTTTGACTTTTTGTTCCTCTTTTTTGTTTGTGTTGTGGGTTACTAGCTTTTGTTGGTAAGCGTAAACATCTTTTGAATGTTTTGTTAAGCTTAGAGTTTATTATAGTAAATATTTTTTGGTTTATGGTTCAGGCTTTTAGTCATCTTGGGGGGGACTTATATTTTATTTTATTTTTTTTAACTCTTGCTGCTTGTGAGGGGGCTTTAGCTTTAGCTTTACTAGTCTCTGTTGTTCGTAGTCATGGGAGGGATAATTTTGGAAGTTTGAATGTTTTAAGATGTTAAAATTTGTTTTGTTAGTCTTATCGATAACTTTGATTGTAAATAGGTGGGTGTCTATTCAGTTGTCTTTATTTTTAGCTAGTTTTGTGTTTGGTTTATTTTCCTTGAATGGGTTTGGTTTTTCTTGTTTGGGTTTAGGATTGGGGTTAGACTATGTTGGTTATATTTTGATTTTGTTAAGGTTTTGAATTATGGCTTTGGTTGTCGGAAGAAGACAGAAGGTTGAAAATTTAAAAGATTTTGATAGTGTTTTTTTGTTGGTAAATGTCTTTCTTTTGTTAAGTTTAGTTTTGACTTTTTCGTGTCTTGATTATTTAATGTTTTACGTGTGTTTCGAGAGTTCTTTGATTCCTACTATAGTTTTAATTTTGGGTTGGGGGTATCAGCCTGAACGTATTCAAGCTGGGGTTTATATATTGTTTTATACTTTGTTTGGCTCTTTACCTTTACTTATTTCTATTTTAAGCTTATATAGGTGTGGGGGTTCCGTGACGTTTGGGTTGTCAGAGGTTCCTGGCTGTGATTCTGGTTTAGGGATGGTGTGATATGTTTGTAGGGTGATGGCTTTTATTGTTAAGTTACCGGTGTATCTAGTTCATTTATGGCTTCCTAAGGCTCATGTTGAAGCTCCTGTTGCTGGTTCTATGATTTTAGCTGGTGTTTTGTTGAAGCTGGGGGGGTACGGTTTGGTTCGGGTTTGTCCTCTTTTTATTCAGTTTGCTACTGATTTTAGTTGATTTTGGGTATCAGTTGGGCTCCTGGGTGGTATTTTTGTAAGTTTTATTTGTTTGCGTCAAACAGATATGAAGGCTTTAATTGCTTATTCTTCTGTCGCTCATATGGGGTTAGTTTTGTGTGGTCTTAGAGTCTTTAGTTGGTGGGGGTTATCTGGTGCTGTTTCTGTTATGGTGGGGCACGGTCTTTGTTCTTCAGGTTTATTTTGTTTGGCTAACATGGTTTATGAGCGATTGGGTAGGCGAAGGTTGTTAATTAGGAAGGGTTTACTTAGTTTTATGCCTACTATGGCTTTGTGGTGATTTTTGTTAAGAGCTGGAAATATGGCAGCTCCGCCTACGGTTAATTTATTGGGGGAGATTAGTTTAATTTTAAGAGTGGTGTCTTGGGCGCTGTTGGCAATAATTCCTGTTGCTTTGCTTTCATTTTTAAGAGCTGCCTACAGGCTTTATATGTTTTCTTTAAGGCAGCATGGGAAGTATTTTAGAGCTTTGTTTTCTTGTTGTTCTGGTAAGGTTCGAGAGTATTTGATTTTAATACTTCATTGGTTGCCTTTGAATGTTTTAGTGTTGAAGGGTTCTGTTTTAGTTTGTTAGGGCTTAAATAGTTTAATCAAAATGTTGGTTTGTGGATCCAGAGATATATGAATGTTATTTTAGGCAGTGTTGTGAAATAATAAAATGAATTTAAGTAGAATAGTATTTTTATTGATTATGGCTGTGGTTGGTTTAGTTGTTTCTTTAAGTTTACTTTTTTCTGGTTGCTGTTATTTTTTAGATTGAGAGTTAATTAGTCTGAATAGAGCTAGGGTTGAGATAGCTTTAGTTATTGATTGGATATCAATAATGTTTATATCTTTTGTTTGTTTTATTTCTTCTATGGTTTTGTTTTATAGGGGAGGTTATATATCTGGAGATTATAATATAGGGCGTTTCATATATTTGGTTCTTGGGTTTGTGCTTTCTATACTCTTGCTGATCATTAGGCCTAATATGATTAGGATTTTATTAGGATGGGATGGTTTGGGTTTAGTTTCTTATGCTTTAGTAATTTATTATCAAAATGAAAAATCTGCTGGGGCTGGAATATTAACAGCTCTATCTAACCGTGTTGGAGATGTTGCTATCCTGTTGAGTATTTCTTTGATGTTGAGGTTGGGTGGTTGGAATTTTTATTTTTATGTGGGGGAAGAATGTTTAGCTAGAGGGTATGTTATTTTTTTGGTAGTATTAGCTGCAATAACTAAGAGAGCTCAGATTCCTTTCTCTGCTTGACTTCCCGCTGCCATGGCGGCTCCCACTCCCGTTTCTGCTTTAGTGCATTCTTCTACTTTAGTTACTGCTGGGGTTTATCTTTTGATCCGATTTAGTCCTAGTTTGGCGGGGTCTATTACTAGACCTATCTTATTGTTATTGGGGTGTTTAACCATATTTATAGCCGGATTGGGGGCTAATTTCGAAACTGATTTAAAGAAGATTATTGCTCTTTCTACTTTAAGTCAGTTGGGCGTTATAATTACTATTTTGAGGTTGGGGTGGGCTACTTTAGCTTTTTTTCATCTTTTAACTCATGCCCTGTTTAAGGCTCTCTTGTTTATGTGTGCTGGTTCTATTATTCATAGTGTTGGTGATTACCAGGATATTCGAATAATAGGTGGATTAGTGAGTTTTATACCTATCAGGGTGGTTTGTATTAATTTAGCTAATTTAGCTTTATGTGGGTTTCCTTTTTTAGCTGGGTTTTATTCTAAAGATTTAATTCTGGAAGTCGCTTTTTTAAATCCTTTAAATGAAATTTGTTTTTGATTGTTGGTGTTATCTACTGGTTTAACAGTTTGTTATAGATTTCGTCTTGTTTATTATAGACTTAGAGGGGATTATAATTTAAGGTCTGTTTCGTCTGTAGGTGATTCAGACACTTTGATAACTTGGCCTATATTAGGATTGGGGCTTGGTGCTATTGCGGGAGGGTCTGTTGTTTCTTGACTTGTGTTTCCAGCTCCTAGGATGGTTTGTCTTACTTTATTCATGAAGCTGTTGGCTTTAGGTGTGAGTTTGGTAGGGGGTTTTGTCGGCTATCTTTTAAATTTAATAGCAGAGAACTATAAGCTTCAGTCGTTAAGTTTGTATCCTGTAGTTGTTTTTTCTGGGTCTATGTGATTTATACCTTTATTGTCTACTATTGGGGTTAGGCAACGGGTCTTGGGTGGGGGGCTTGTCTATACACAGTTGGGGGATGGTGGTTGATCTGAATATTTTGGGGGTCAGGGTATTTACGGGGCTTTGATGAAATCTTCTGGTTATCTTCAGGCAGTTCAAGAGAATAGAATTAAGGTTTATTTGGTTATTCTGTTGGTCTGGTTGGTGGGCTTATTGTTGGTTGTTTAAACTTAAGAAGCTTAGGTTTTGAGCGTTACATTGAAGCTGTAAAGGTGGCAGATTTGTCCTTAGGTGTTTAAAAAAGGATTGGGACCTTTAGTTTTACAATGAAAATGTAATGTGTTTGTTACACTATAAAAACAGGAATAAAGACGGAGTTGAACCGCCCGAGACTGAAGTTAGAAGCTTCCTCTCCTACTTGTTTTTCCCTTAGTTAGAACTTGAGTTCAATGCTACCATTAACAGTGGTAAACCTCTATTTGGTTTTAACTAAATTAGTTAGAGGTATTTTACCGGGGCCCAGGTCGAAACTGGGTGCGACGTTCGCTTTCTAACTAAGATTAGCTCTTTAGAGCACTTTATGAGTGCAAGTCAAATGTCATGGTTGACTATAATCTCTTACTCAGATCATTCAAGGGCTCCTTGTGTCCATTCATGATATAGTCCTAGGAGAAGGATGATAAGGAAAAAAAGTCCTGTAAGGGTTCATGTTTTCACGTTGGTAAGTGATAAAATGGTTGTTAGGGGTAAGAGGAGGGTGATTTCTACATCGAAAATTAGAAAGATAATCGCAATTAAGAAGAATCGGAGAGAGAAGGGTAGTCGGGCTGATCCTTTAGGGTCGAATCCGCATTCAAATGGGGAGCTTTTTTCTCGGTCTGCAATGGTTTTTTTTGCTAGAAGGGTAGAGATGATTATAATTGCTGTGGCAATGATAAGAATAATGGTAATGAAAGTGATTGAAATTAAGATTGACTGTCCTGGAGATACCAGACTGATTGATTGGAAGTCAATTGTACTATTTATACTAGATAGTCGTTTAGTTTATCCTCCTCACCAGTAGATTGAGATATATAGGAACAGTCAGACTACGTCTACAAAATGTCAATATCAAGCGGCTGCTTCAAATCCGAAGTGGTGTGCTGAAGAGAAGTGGCATATATATATTCGGTAGAGTGAAATCATAAGAAAACAAGATCCAATGATTACATGAAGTCCATGAAATCCTGTGGCTACAAAAAATGTTGCTCCGTATGCTGAGTCTGCAATTGTAAATGGTGCTTCATAGTACTCTATGGCTTGAAGTGCTGTAAAATAAACTCCTAAGGTTACGGTTAGTGCGAGTCTTTGAAGTGCTTGTGTATGGTTTGCTGCTAGTATGGCGTGGTGGGCTCAAGTTACTGTGGCTCCTGAGGCTAATAAGATAGCTGTGTTTAGGAGTGGGATTTGGAATGGGTTGAAGGTGTTGATTCCTATTGGTGGTCAGCATGTTCCTAGTTCTACTGTTGGCGAGAGTCTTCTGTGGAAAAATGCTCAAAAGAAAGAGAAAAAGAATAAGACTTCTGAGGTAATAAATAAAATTATTCCCCATCGTAGGCCGTTAACTACTTTTGATGTATGTAGGCCTTGATAGGTTCCTTCTCGTGTAATATCTCGTCATCATTGAATTATCGTTAAAATTGTTGCTGTTACTCCTAGTATTAAAAGGTCTATATTGAATTGGTGGAATCATTTAACTAGGCCTGTTGTAAGTATTATAGCTCTGATGGATCCAGTTAGGGGTCATGGTCTGATGTCTACTAGGTGATATGCGTGGTGTCCGTGTTTTGGCATTAGTTTACTTCTCTGGCATAAAGAGTTCTAAGGGCGGCAAAGACGTATGATTGGATAACAGCTACGGCTGCTTCTAAAATTAAGAGTAGAATTTGGGTTAATACTAATATTGACACTGCTGTGTGGTTTAAATAGGGGCCTGTATTTCCTATAAGTGTAAGTAGGAGGTGTCCTGCAATTATGTTGGCAGCTAGTCGAATGGCTAAGGTTCCTGGGCGGATTACATTTCTGATTGTTTCAATTAGTACCATAGCTGGTGTAAGGGGGCTTGGTGTTCCGGCTGGGACTAGGTGGGCAAGTATGTGTTGTGTTCGATTAATTCATCCAAATAGTATAAATGCTATTCATAGCGGAAGTGCTAGGGAAAGTGTTATTGCTATGTGTCTAGTTCTTGTAAAGATATAGGGTATAAGTCCTAAAAAGTTATTAAATACAATGAATCTGAATAGGGATACAAATATAATTGTTCTTCCTGGGTTAGTTGGACCTAGGAGGGTTTTGAATTCTTTATGGAGTGTAGAAGCAATTGTTGATCATATTAGAGATGAGCGGGAGGGTATGGCTCAAAATGGGTAGGGAATAAAAAGAAGCCCCAACATTGTAGACGTTCAGTTTAGGGGTATTTGGTTAATTCTTGAGATTGGGTCAAATCTTGAAAATAGGTTTGTTATCATTTTCAGTTTGTTTGGTTATACTTTGTAGGGTTCGTTTGGGGGTTTATTTTAATAGGTGTTTTAATAAAGTATCTTGAAATGATGATTAGAGCTAGTATGATTGTAAAAAATATATAAAGATTGAGTCATAAAAGGGGGGCTATTTGAGGGATTTTAAAATATTATTTTGTAATAATTTAAGCTTGACAAGCTTATGTTATGTTTTAACTAATTTTAATTCACTAGAAGTAGACGTGACTACTATTGTAAGTTTAAAAGACTTACACTTGCTTTCAGTCATCTAGTGAGTTGCTGTTAGATGAGATTCAATCTAAAAAGGATTTAATGGAAGTTCTTTCTACGACAATTGGTATAAATCTGTGGTTTGCTCCGCAAATTTCTGAACATTGGCCGTAAAATAATCCTGGTCGGTTGATTTGAAACCTGATTTGGTTTAGGCGCCCGGGAACTGCATCTGCTTTAACTCCTAAGGATGGGATCGTTCATGAGTGAATTACATCTCTTGCTCTAATTAGTGCGCGGATTTGGGTGTTTATTGGTAAAATGGTTCGATTATCAACTTCTAGGAGTCGAAATTCTTTTTCTGAGATATCTTGTGTGGGCACTATGTATGAGTCAAATCTAATTTGTGTAAAATCCGAATATTCGTATCTTCAGTATCATTGACGTCCAATCGCTTTTAAAGTTACCCTTGGGTTGTTTACTTCGTCTAATAAATACAGAAGTCGGAGGGAGGGGAGAGCAATGAAGATTAGGATGATGGCTGGTAGGATTGTTCAGATTGTTTCAATAGTTTGATGTTCTAGGAGAATTCGATTTGTGAGTGAATTGAGGAATAGAGATGATAGTATAAATCCTACTAGGGTGGTAATAAAAATTAAAACTAATATAGCATGGTCGTGAAAGAAAATAAGCTGTTCTATAAGGGGTGAGGCTGCGTCTTGGAGGTTGAGGGCTTTTCATGTTGCCATTATTTCTAAAAGAAATTATATTTCCTATTAGGAGCTTAAATCCTATGCAATGGTCTGCCATTTTAGATAGTAAGCTGTTAGGGGAATTTCTGCGTAGCTATGGTCTGCTGGAGGAAGATTATGTTGTCACTCGATAGAGGTTGGTATAAATAGTCTGAATAGAGTTGTTCGTTTAGCTGTAAGAGCTTCTCATACTACTATGATGAATCCTAGGACAGCGATGAGTGAGATTGATGATCCTACTGAAGAGACTACGTTTCATGTGGTATAGGCGTCGGGGTAGTCTGAATATCGTCGTGGTATGCCGTTTAAGCCCAGGAAATGTTGGGGGAAGAATGTTAGGTTTACTCCAATGAATATAGTGGTAAAGTGGATTTTTAGCCATTTTGGGTTAGTGGATAGTCCTGTAAATAGGGGGAATCAATGGGCAATTCCTGCAAAGATGCCGAATACTGCTCCTATAGATAAAACGTAGTGGAAGTGGGCAACTACGTAATAGGTATCGTGGAGAATAATGTCGATAGAGGAGTTAGCAAGAACTACCCCAGTTAGTCCTCCTATTGTGAATAAGAAAATAAAACCTAAGGCTCAAATTAAGGAGGGCCTGTAGGTGAATTGTGTTCCATGGAGTGTTGCTAATCATCTAAAAATTTTAATTCCTGTTGGGACTGCAATAATTATTGTGGCAGATGTGAAGTATGCTCGTGTATCGACGTCTATGCCTACTGTAAATATATGGTGTGCTCATACAACGAACCCTAAGACTCCAATTGCTATTATAGCGTAAACTATACCTAGGGTTCCAAATGATTCTTTTTTACCTGATTCTTGTCTTACAATGTGAGAGATTATCCCAAAGGCTGGTAGGATTAGAATGTAGACTTCTGGGTGCCCAAAGAATCAAAATAAATGTTGGTAGAGAATTGGGTCTCCTCCTCCTGCTGGGTCGAAAAATGATGTGTTTAGGTTTCGGTCTGTTAGAAGTATTGTGATTGCTCCTGCTAGTACTGGCAGAGAGAGAAGTAAGAGGATAGCGGTAAGGAAGACAGATCAGACGAATAAGGGTAGTCGGTCTATAGTTATTCCGGGAGATCGTATGTTAATTACTGTTGTGATAAAATTTACGGCACCTAGGATAGAGGACACTCCTGCTAGGTGGAGAGAAAAGATTCCAAGGTCCACCGAGGCGCCTGCGTGTGCAGTTCCTGCTGCTAATGGGGGGTAAACAGTTCATCCTGTACCTACTCCTCTTTCTACTATGCCTCTTGATAACAGGAGAGTGAGTGAGGGGGGGAGAAGTCAAAATCTTATGTTGTTTATTCGGGGGAATGCTATGTCTGGTGCTCCTAGTATTAGGGGGACTAGTCAGTTACCGAAGCCTCCAATTATAATTGGTATCACTATAAAGAAGATTATTACAAATGCATGAGCGGTAACAATAACGTTGTAGATTTGATCGTTTCCAATTAATCTTCCTGGTTGACCTAGTTCTGCGCGGATTAGAAGACTTAGAGATGTTCCTACTATTCCTGCTCAAGCTCCAAAGATAAAGTATAAGGTCCCAATGTCTTTATGGTTTGTTGAAAAAAGCCACCGTTGCATG